TATCAAAATTGATCCAATTTATACCTAATTCTTTTATTATGATATTACGATCAGGGTACAAAAGAAGAGAAAATCAATGAATTCAAGATTCAATCTGCTCTCTATGAATGAGATAAAAACAGAAGAATCAGGAACAGCATAGAGTTTCCATTTTTTTAGCACACGCAATTGAATGTTCAAAAAGGAATTCGCAAATCTTTTTTTGGTAGTAGAATCTCTAAGATACAATGGGATTGCGTACGTATATAGTCATAGGAGTAATCTTTAGGAAGTACCTGCCGATATAGCTATCTAGCTATCCGTATATAACATCTTTTATCATAATTGAACTTGGTGCAACATAGGTTAGGTCGCACTCTACCATAATGTCTATCTTCTATTCATATTCAATGAAATATTCAAGCACGATGATCCTATATAGGGATATGTGCATAAGAAATAGACCCGGGCTCGGTATCCACGTATAAAAATTTCTGTTCTGGGGTTTACATATACACATATATTTTATTATAATTAGAATGATTCTAATTGATAATGATTAGTCGTAAATCAATTGGATTTTGCATCCATTAAGGGAATACAAATGGAGATACAAATTGAAGAGCTGTTCGCTAATTCAAAGTAAGAAAAGTAAGTAAGAGTAAAAGAGTAATAAGTAAATAGTTAATGAAGTAAAGAGTGAATTATTCTAAATTGCCCTGCATTTTACAGTCTGTGACCGGGGCCGGGAATCTTTTCACTTTTCTATAGATTCGATAGATCTATAGAAAAGTGAAAAGAGAAGGTAAGTTTTTAAGCGACGCGTGTTTTGAGAGAAAATCAATCGAAGAAAAGAATAGAAAAAGGATCCAATAAAAAAGAGGAATTCTTTTTTGGAAAAGGATAAGTACAATGGGATTCAAGATCAAAAAAGAAAAGAAATTAAGAAAGTAAAAAATTCAAATCAAAACAAGATTAGGAGAGGAATAGAAATAGAATAATAATAAATAGAATTCTATAAATTCTATCTATAATATAAGGAATCTAATTATAGATAGATTCTAAGGAATCTAAGTATATATATCTAATCTAAATATCTATAATTTCTTTATTTCTTTATCTATTTTGGATGGGATTTTTTGGCGGCATGGCCAAGTGGTAAGGCGGGGGACTGCAAATCCTTTATCCCCAGTTCGAATCTGGGTGTCGCCTGATCAACAAAAAAAATACTTGGAATTTCTTAATCCTGTTGATCGAACTTGACGAATTCTTGCCTCGCAAAAGCATAGGCAAGGGCTAGGTCTGTCGATACTTTATTTTGAGAACCCGTAGGGCCTATAAAAGACTGTCATCTTTTTTCTCAAAATCTGGGTTCTGAGTGTGGCTAAAACAGGTACCAAGAAATCTGAAGCAACCCAATCTTATTAATGATTGGTTTGGGCTATTCTGAATTGAATCAAATAAAATAAATAGTGAGAATTCATTCTGGGCATCAGAACTATGAAAGTAAGAAATCGGAAATCTTGGTATCCAAAGGTTCCTAAGAGACACTCCATTTTGGTTACTAAGGTTGAAGAAAGGATTCTAAAAAAGATTATAAAGACTCCCTAATTCTTTTACACTATAACTATAACTTTCTTAATATTGAGGTAGTGTCTACTAACTCTGTCTGCGATGAAATTAGATTAGATAGGCTGCTGGTAAATTCATTTAAGAATTGTGGGTGGAAAGAACTGAAAATACTTTGTATCCAGACTTACTAGAGGCTCTTAGTACTGCTCATAAATTGAATAAGAATGGTTGAATGGCTCTTCTTTTTTTTTCTTATATTCTTATATCTTCTATTTTATTTCATTATATTCTATTTTTATTTGATTTCTATTTGTATATTTTAGTTGATTTTTTCTTATTCTATTTTCTTCTTTTTCCAATTCTTCCTATTTCAATAGGATTCTATTGAAATAAGAAATATAGGAACTCTTTATGAGTGGATTCATGAAATTGTTTCATAAAGAGCCGTAAGTAAGAATCCTATTTTGACTCTGCACCATTGATTCCACTATGATTATGAATCAATAATGGAATAATTCCTTCATTTCATAGAGATAGGGGACATCATTCACATGGATATAGTAAGTCTCGCTTGGGCTGCTTTAATGGTAGTGTTTACATTTTCTCTTTCGCTTGTAGTATGGGGAAGGAGTGGGCTTTAGAGCTAGGAATATTACTAATTTAGTACTTTACTGAAAAATCTACTTGTATCAATTGTGATTGTTTTGCGAAAGCTTAAAAAAACTTGACTTGCTTTAGTTTATCTATATCTATATATTATTTATTCTATATATTAGTAGTATTAGATTTCTCTTTTCTATTGAAGCCTCTATTTCATATTTTTCTTTTATTATTCTATTTCTAGAATATATTATATGGTATTTATATGGTATATTCCCGTACTAATCTTCCTACATTAATTATTTCGATGGGCCCCCGGATCCATATTCATAAGCATAATAAGAGATAT